CTGTCGACTATTCCACGACTACACCAAAAAAACCCAACTCTGCCCTACGTAAAGTCGCGAGAGTTCGATTAACCTCCAAGTTTGAGGTAACAGCTTACATACCAGGTATTGGCCATAATTTGCAGGAACATTCGGTGGTCCCCGTGAGAGGCGGAAGGGTCAAAGACCTACCCGGTGTTAGGTATCACATCGTTAGGGGAACCTTAGATGCTGTAGGGGTGAAGGATCGTAAAAAAGGGCGTTCTAGTGCGTTGCAGAACATTGTCACAACTTGTATCATTGCGACGATTCCGTATCAGTTGTTCTGATATGTTAAATGTGTAGCTGACCCAGTATTGCAAGGGGACTGAAGCCTGCTACTACAGAGATTGATAGAGATTAATTATTATCTATCTATTTGTGTGAAACAACTTGGTGTCTAAGGTGTTCTACTCCACTAAGTTGAGTTTTACCTGGACTCCCACCTGGAAAATCTTGGGACGTCTTTTCCTCTTGGAACAGGTTTAGATTACGACTACGTAGATTCAGTGAAGGCTTTATGCACATCTACTGATTGGATTGATAAACCTACGGACATTCCTAGTAAGATAACTGAATTGCAAGATTTTCTTCTTCTATATCTAAATTTCGATTTTTTTATCCGTGGAATAAGGGAAAACGGATACCCAATATGCAATGAGTAAATATGATTTGCATCTCAAAAAATAAATGGTTCAAAATCATTTGAATAGTTTCTAGTCAATCATGTGGAAAGCTGTATTCGATGAAAGTCGCACGTGCAGTTTGGAGGGAGATCCTCGACTAATTGGTGGATCCACCCTACAATATGGAGTGAAGAAGCCGAAATAGTAGCCTAAGATACCATTGAAATAAAAGAATTGATTGAAATCTGACATATTTATATTTGTAAACTCGTGTTACATCGGAGCAGTGTAGTGAACAGAAAGAAAACTATCGAATCAGATCCAATTTATCGTAATCGATTAGTCAATATGCTAGTTGATCGTATCCTGAAAAATGGCAAGAAATCACCGGCTTATCAGATTTTCTATCAGGCTATGAAGCGGATTAGGTAAAAGACAAATAGGAACCCACTGTCTGTTCTGCGACAGGCGGTGCGCGGGGTAACTCCCGACGTAGTGACAGAAACCAAACGTGTAGGTGGATCAACTTATCGAGTTCCCGTTGAAGTAGTACCGGCAGAGGGAAAAGCTTCGGCTATCCGGTGGTCATTAATCGCGTGTCGAAAACGCTCAGGTCGAAGTATGGCTTTAAGATCGAGTGATGAATCAATGGATGCCGCCAGAAATTCCGGTAGTGCCATACGGAGGAAAGAGGAGACTCATAAAGTTGCGGAAGCCAACAAAGCCTTTGCCCATTTCCGTTAGTTTCGGATTCGTTCCAATCCACAATATTTTCGTCGTGGATTGGAACCGGGGCACAAACTATCTGGGAATCAAGAAGCACTACGAAGAAGTGGTTGAGTGAGGGGTGAACGACGAATAACGGGTGTCCAATCTAAGCCACAAGTGGGGATTGGCAACTACTTCTCTCTTAGGTTGTTAATTATTAGACTCCTCCTAATCCTAATAGGGTAGCGGGGGGAGGGGGGGCCAATGCAGAGTTGCGGAGTGCCTCGCAAAAAGGCTTGACGCATGACCAGTTTTTCAGAGACTGAAGTTGATTGGGACGCGCATCACATGGAGTAAAAATTGTTTGAGATATTGGGAAGAAGCCCCCATATCCGGGAATTCTGGGGACTCAATTAATTTTGGTTGACACAGATTAGTTTTTGTGATATATTATAAATTAACAAGCTTACTAGCCTGGGGAATCACTAATTATTTCTTGAAAACCGAAAATTACCATGACCGCAACTTTAGAACGACGCGAAAGCGCAAGCCTATGGGGTCGCTTCTGCGACTGGATTACCAGCACCGAAAACCGTCTTTACATCGGATGGTTCGGTGTCTTAATGATTCCCACCTTGCTAACCGCAACCTCTGTATTCATCATTGCTTTCGTCGCAGCTCCTCCTGTAGATATTGATGGTATTCGCGAACCCGTTTCTGGTTCTTTGTTATACGGTAACAACATTATCTCTGGCGCTATCATCCCTACTTCTGCAGCTATTGGGTTACATTTCTACCCAATCTGGGAAGCAGCTTCCGTCGATGAATGGCTTTACAATGGTGGTCCTTATGAACTTATCGTTCTTCACTTCCTACTTGGTGTAGCTTGCTACATGGGTCGCGAATGGGAACTAAGCTTCCGTCTAGGTATGCGTCCTTGGATCGCTGTTGCGTACTCGGCTCCTGTCGCAGCTGCTGCCGCCGTCTTCCTGATCTACCCAATTGGTCAAGGAAGTTTCTCTGACGGTATGCCTCTAGGCATTTCTGGTACTTTCAACTTCATGATCGTCTTCCAGGCTGAGCACAATATCCTTATGCATCCCTTCCACATGTTGGGTGTAGCTGGCGTATTCGGCGGCTCTCTATTCAGTGCTATGCATGGTTCTTTGGTAACTTCTAGTTTGATCAGAGAAACAACTGAGAATGAGTCTGCTAATGCAGGTTACAAGTTCGGTCAAGAAGAAGAAACCTACAACATCGTAGCTGCTCACGGCTATTTCGGTCGTTTGATCTTCCAATATGCTAGCTTCAACAATTCTCGTTCTCTGCACTTCTTCTTAGCTGCTTGGCCCGTAGTAGGTATTTGGTTCACCGCTTTAGGCATTAGCACCATGGCATTCAACTTGAATGGTTTCAACTTCAACCAATCCGTGGTTGACAGCCAAGGTCGTGTCATAAACACCTGGGCTGATATCATAAACCGTGCTAACCTAGGTATGGAAGTCATGCATGAACGTAACGCTCATAACTTCCCCCTAGACTTGGCTTCTGCTGAAGCTCCTTCTATAAACGGATAACATCCGTCTGGTTATGCAGCACAACTGGATACCAAATCTCTCAACTTTAGGGGAGATTTGGTGTCCAATGAGATGAAAGTTCGTGCGGTGGAACGAATGAAAAGAATGGTAGTAGCTTCTCACAATTTCACGATTATCAGCTTCCAACCTTAAATTCTGAAAACTATTTGGAATATCCTTCTGCGATTTAATAGATTACGAAGTTTCCTACTCCGATTTGCAGAATGCTTGTAATCTCCCACCCCAATCTTTTGGATAAAAGAAGGAGTGTATTCCTCATTTCAAATATTTTCTATTGTCTTGCTATATAAATGCAGCTAATATGTGTATCAACCGAAGGACCTATCTAGACTGCCTAACGGATAGATCTTGTTCACGTCCGGTGGGGAGCCAACTAAATCAACAGAGGGGGCGGACGTAGCCAAGTGGATCAAGGCAATGGACTGTGGATCCATCACGCGCGGGTTCAATCCCCGTCGTTCGCCCATCCAATTGGGTAACTCGATCCCATCGCTCTGCTTGGAACAGGGAAGAACTGTTAAGGTGGATGGGATTTGTGTGGGTCTCCCCGACAATAACAATTTAGAATTCCCGATCTAATTCCAATTTTGGATACGACTATTCACAGAAATCACTAGACTCGTTTGAAATATGTATTCCATCCTATCTTGAAATTTTCAATATTATTGGTATAATAAATGTGGGAAATAGATAGTATCTACCGCATAAAATTAATATGAAAAAAGAAGATAAGGTAAAAAAGGTGGCAAGAGAAAGCGTAGGAAGTCCAGATTTTTCATCTAAAATTTCGGAGTTAGTAGAAGTCAGTCTATTAGATCACTTCTTCGAATCATTGAAAAACCAACATCTCAAAGAATTTTTAATTAGTCCATCTTCCAATTATGAACCTTTTATCAGATTATCTGACTTGTGATTTCTAAGTTCACTATTTCTACGCAATCTGCGTGATTCACTAAAAAGAGATAGTGGCATCACCCTGGAGATGCTGATGTTGCTAACAATACTAATTTCTATGCATTGCTTGAGTGACAAAAGGTCGATCGAAGGAAGTTTTGTACTAACGGGAGTCGTTAATGGGGGTGACGGAGTAAGAGAGAAACAAGCGGAAAACCTTGGTGATTTTTCCTGCGACTGCTTTCTCCGATTCGAAAGATCTTTATCTGTTGGAAGGAGTGGAAAGAGGAGAATATCTGTTTCCCATTACTTAGGTTTGAACGAAGATATTTCTGCAGGTTCGACGAAAGAAGAGAAGCAAGTTCGCTATGATGCGATGATTCCTCTGGTTTCCGGTAGATGGAAGGCATGCGTAGTGAGGGGTTCACTCTTTGGCAGAGATATATCCAAGGATGATCCTGAAAGGATTCAAGTATTTTGTAGGGGTAGGTGTTTACAAAATTCACGTAGGTTTTTCAAATTCTACAACTATCTGGTAGTTTCTAAAAACAACCAAAGTGATTTTGATTCGTTATTCTTTTGGGAAAATCGTAACAAGCGAGATCCGGGTCGGTTACAAGCAACACAATTGAGAAACGACTCATTAAGTCCCGTAGTATTAAACTCCTATGACGATGCGTTACTTGAATCCGGAGATTCAGCAGATCACCAGGGAGATAGATCGGGATTTGATTTCGAGCGAGAAGCCTTTTCCAACTTGTCTTCATTTACGTCTTGTAAGAAAACGACGTCGTTTCGTGGCTGTATATCCGGATTAGATTGTGACAAAAATGGGGAAGAATTTCCCATTCTACACACTTATTCACAAATGAGAGATGGATTAATAAATCAACTCACCAAAATTCTCTCGATAATCGAGAAATCGAATCTGATTTCTGATGGGGCAATAATTACTGACGTCAGTAATAGCGTCAAATCTGGGAAAGGATTTCCATTGAAAATGAAGGGCGACATGCCGCTTACTCAAATATCTGGCAAAAAACTTGGGCTAGCGAGTAGCAGACACCTCAGTGAGATTCTTCCAAACTATTTTCAAATATCTTTTTTAGGTATACTTAGAGAAATAAGTAATCGAAGTGAAAATACTACTTTTTCAAACTAATTGAAAGAAGAGAGTAACATACATTCAATATATTTTTTAGTTAGATTGTATGGACGAAATAGAATCATACCTCTCTACTCAACATACATATTTCTTTTCTATGACTATTTCTGCGCATTATCTACTGAATATTTCTTCCAAATAAAATATCGGTTGGATGGCTGGACGGGGATCGGGGGGTACACCGGTGTAACAAGAATTGCAACTGAATAAATAGTATCGAAATGGAAAGATAACGTAGGGCGCCTATTGAACGAATATATTACTTTTCAAATTGATGAGTATAGAAATGTTCAGTCAAATGTGCATAGATGGCTCGATACGACCGAGGATTCGTCTTCTTTCCCCGTCGGGGAAGTCTTAAAGTATGACTTGGAGGAATCAATTTGCCGTGTATCAATAATAAGAAGCGAATTACTCAGTAATATTGGTGTCAGTCTCGGTGGTAGCAACCAACAGAACGAAAAATATTTTCATCGATTTCTCAATGTTTTATTTCTTTATAAAATGATTGTTGCTGAGGTTACTCGCCAGAAAGTTTTGATATATACCATTGATTATTGCATCGAAAAATTGAACGATATAGATCTCGAGAAATTAAACAAGATAGATCTCACGAAGCTTGATCTTTTATCAAGTTTATTCGATGGTTACATTGATGAACAGATACTTTTCCTCAAAACAATTCTTGAGAGAAAAAAGAGTTTATTCATTGAATCCAAACTGTTAATGAGTAAGAAATCGGTAGGCTCTTCGACCGAGCTGGAACCTGCAGCGAATCCTACTTCTGTTGGGTTGCCCCGCATCGAATCTATCCGAGCAGGATTTTCAGGCGATGATTTTTCCATTACGGGGAGGCAATTTTGGAATCTGTTTCTGCATGATTTAAACCGTGGGGGAGGTTCAACTAGAGATATTGGTGAGAATATTTCGAGATACATCTCCGATCAGGTTAATAAACTAAACTTTCTAGACGACTCACCTATATGGAACTGTGCTGAAAGCAACTTTATTCCGAGAATCAAAAGGAATTTTTTTATTGGGAGATGCAACAGTAGTTATCTCAACGTCTTAGAAAACTTCTATGTGGGCTCCGAAGATGAAACCATCTCATCTGATACCATCTCATTTATTCATCCCCAACTGTCGGATTCGTTGTCATCCAACTTATCAAAACAAACAGCGGGGGAGGTTGCTGGTCACGTACTCACACCAATTCAATTTATTTTATCTAATCTGCATGAATCCACAGCATTAGTAACTCATTCAGATGGACTTTCCAATTCTATTTCGGATCTGAAGAGGTTACTGGCGAGTTTGAACTTATCTCCTCGTGAAACGATAGAGTCATTTCTATATTCGTGCAGTAGCGACGGAGTTTCTTTGGAGAAAACGTCGATAAACTCCGAATCGTCGTCGGATCGGCAACCCCAACCTCGTCTCGAGAATCTGGTATTGGATCGAGTCTATCAGAAGAATTTGTCTATTAAGTATTTCGGGGAACCAGAAGAATTGGAAACATCTTATTGGTCGCCAAGACTCCCATTATGCAACGATGTAACATCGAGATCTGTAGCAGAATCGATTGGAAAGGAGGTTGCGTACGAAGATACGGACTTTGCGGATCAATCTATACGGAGGGAGGCTATTCGTCCATCCAACTTTATCAATTTCAATGAATTATTAAAAGATTTGAACAGATATAAGATCTCTTGGATTTTTTGGAAAGACAATATCGGTGAAAAATGGAGCTTATTTAGAGATTACATACCTTGGTTTTTTACCCCCACCTGGTGGAAATACTTTTACGACCTGATTAGAGAAACATATCCAGAAATAGGACTTAAAATAAGTTATGACTCAAATCATAATTTTCCTAGAATTTATAAAAGAGTGGCTGAAGATGTAATAGATGGCGCGAAAGCCTATTTATCCCAAAGACTGCAAAGCCTAGGATTGAGATTCGACAACGATTCTATCAATACTATAGTATCCGAGATAGGTCTTCTTATTTTCGAAGAAATTCCTGATGAAGCGGAGATTTTACATTCGGGAGGATGGTCAGTATCTCAATTTTCCACTAGGTCTATCTCCTACTACTTCATCCTTTCAGTATTAATTGTTCTTGCATTATGTAAACACCCTTTGTCTGCCGTTTCGGGTTCCAATTCCTTTCATTTATGGAAACGTTTCAATACTATTGAATATTTGACAGACCCAACGCGTGGATCCTATTTGAAAGAGGTAATGCATTCCCCTTCGACAAGCTAAATGTCAACGAGAGATCTACTAATCTATTCTTTGAATAGATTCTTGAATTATATAAATAATATAATCTTTTTCTTCTTTGTGAAAGATGAAATCGATTCATGGATATTTCATAAAGAAAGCCCCGATATCCTAGATAGTAAGAAAGAACTACTGACTCAACATTTAGTGACGAATAAAATTCTTTATAGGTATGTGTCGAAATTGAACTCTAATTATGATTTATTGAGCAACGAGATTTCTCATGAACCTTATCCACAAGAAAGATCTAATGTTTTGGCATACTTACGTCAATTCTGGCAAAATGATCTATTGAGTCACAAGATCCGTAAGTTGGATCCTGCGGAGAAGTGGTCTTTTTCCGCCCTCGAGAGAAATATTCTATTTTCAGTAACAACGAGACGAAGAGGCAGTCTACTAAATATGCCATGTCATGACATACCTATCTCACTCCAATCGGGATTATTACCATCTAAGGGAATTTTGCTAGTAGGACCCATAGAAACTGGCCGATCTTCCATTATTAGAGATGTAGCATTCGATTCCTACTTTCCAGTGGTGAAACTACCAATGAAAAAGCTGATATACAACCGATCCTTTTTCAATAATGTACGTGGAAATTTCATTTCGAAAGAAAGCGTACACCGATTAAATTTCGTTTTTGAAATGGCGAAAGAGATGTCTCCCTGTACACTATGGATTCAAGATATTCATGAATTGAATATTCATCGTTCGTATCATAAGCTAGAAGCTGATCCCAAATTCTTACTTTGCCAAATATTGAAAAGTATTGGTGACAGGCGCGGCAATTCTAACATGCGCAAGAATGTTGTTATCGCTACGACTCACGTACCTGCGAGGATAGATCCAGCTCCAATAGCTCCGAACCGGTTAAACTAATTGATAAACTTTCGAAAATCCAACGGGTATCAACGTCAAAAAGATTTACCAATTCTATTACGTATCAAAGGTTGCGAAATGGGGGCTAATCCGCCCCTTCCTCTTATTGAAGGTACTGGGTCTGGAACTACGGGTTATAGTAGACGAGATTTATTCCTTCTTGCTAATGAGGCGTTATTAATAGGTACTTCCAGAAGAAGTAAGATTATATGTAGCGACGCAATTGAATTAGCTTTGCATAGACAACATTCGACTGCTAGTGATACGGGCAATGGGATAGAATCCGGTTCTGAATGGGACATCTTTTCTCACGAGATATCGGAAGCTACCTCAAAGAATAGTTTGATAGATACCTATCTCACGAATACATATATTGGTCGTAACGCGTTGAAAATGCGATTTTACTATTTGTCTAACTGGTATGTGGAACCTTCAATAACCGAGTCAACATTTAATGAATTCACTCTATTTTCGCATATCCTAGGGATACTAGCTGGATTAGTAGCTCGCGATTCGCTCCAAATGGATATGAGAAAGAAAGAAAATTTCATTGTTATTGACAAACTCGTAGAGAATGACTTGAACCTAGCTTGTGGTGTACTAGAAAACCTCTCGACTAATTTCTCACGTTCAGAAATTTGTAGAGACGGAAGTCGACGCGGTAGTAGTCTTTCCTTTTCTGTTCCTATCGGTAAACCCAAGTATTGTTCAGGTGTAACCTCTCCAAGTCGTTCTTCTAAATTTATGAGAAAGGGGGGATTTAGCAGTCTAACCGACTTCGAACTGCAACAGTCACCCGAACTAATAAACTCAAGTCCGACGGAAGTGTCGCGCGAGATCACTTGGTCCCATAAGGCTTGGCGTCTCCGTTTCCTGCGAAGCGGGGCTTATGAATTGATGAGGGTATCATCTGAACCCAATCATTTGTATAATTTAATTCTCCTTTACCAAAATCGGAATTATATACCCCAACAAGATTTCGAATTCAATAAGATTAAGGGTGACAGAAGTAAATGGTGTGAGAAAAGCGGATATCTATTTAGTTTTGAAAAATCTGCGACTAATGTGACAGATAAATTTGTTAAAAGATTGGAAAACCGGTTGGATAATATGTTGTTACGCGAGCAATTTCTCGAATTGGGAATATCCGGCGACTCATCTAATGAATATGAAACACACTGTAATCGATTAGATGAAACGACTCGACTCTTCGGGGGGCGCTTCATCTGGGACCCCATGCTTCTGTTCCAGCCAGATCCTAACATTCCTTCCTCGCGTCGCAGCTTGTTGCCGACGAAAAAACTGGCGCGGAGGCTTTACACCATTTACGGTATGAGAAGGCAGCACCTTAATAAAATGTCAAATAAAAAAATTAAAAATTTCTTTCTCTATAGTGAAGATAATAGTGAAGATAATAGTGGAGATAATAGTGAAGATAATCCAAAATTGAAACCTAACTCATCTATTAAGCGGTGGAATAATCTACCTTTGGATGAAGAGGAGCGAGATTCCGAATACGTCAAAGAAATTTCCTCTATGGATATACATCTGCAATATCCGCAGACATTTAGTCCCGCTCGATTTGATTCCTACGTGGTAGCAGAAGATTTTCCGGAGCGATTTATTCGGTTTAGGCTTCTGGTTCATAGAAACAAATGGATGAGGCGAAACCGTTGCCCATTTCAGGATTTTCTTATCTATAATATGTTGCTTGAAATTTATTAATATCTATCCCATCCGTTCTGGTTTGGTGGGGCGTCACTGGATCAAACGACGAAACAATTTTGTTCATGAAAGTTCATAGAACAAATCTTAGATACCCTTCATTCTGTCTAGATCTTTAGCGATGTCATTATAAGCCAAATTCAGTAAAAGGAAGATCTATATTTTCCTTTTACTGATATAAATAATTTTCCCGTAGCATATCAAATAGTTAAGGAACTGAAGGCCATTTTCTATATGAGTCTTTCTGCTTAGAAAGAAGATTGAGAAAGGACAATAGCTTATTCCATAGGGATTTTGCAAAACAGCTTCTTAACATCACGCTTGGAATAGATCCTTTCTAAAATTGTGGATTTAGTCCCCTCCCCAGATGACTTACTGATTCGCCCATTTCAATCATTCAATACACCGGAATTGAAGAGGGGACCCCCAAAAGAAAGGTGACCTCTTAATAGTTCTTAATAGTTCTTAATAGTTCTTAATAGTTCTTAATAGTTCTTAATAGTTCTTAATAGTTCTTAATAGTTCTTAATAATAGGCAGGGTCCTCGTCTCGGGGGTATTCGAGGGGTGAGAACGTACAAATCTTTTTCTTCCTCAATTGTTAAAGCTGGAAATAAGCACGATAGTGAATCATTCACTGGTTGGTGGATCATGGTCCAACACAATTTGATTTGGCATATGTGGGAAACACAACCACCCAATTACTAGGAATTATTGACGCAGATTCGAACGAATCTCCCCGGGTAGGATTCGAACCTACGACCAATCGGTTAACAGCCGACCGCTCTACCGCTGAGCTACCGAGGAAAGTGGTAGGGGATTCAGTCTCATACGCACTCAAAGACCTCTGTTCCTTTGTTCTTCGAATCGCTTCTAAATCTGTAAGACGTTAAGCTTTCCCCGACATTTTGTGAAGTAGACTTCGCGTACACCCTAACTCCCATTCATTATAGGAGTAGGCGGCGGCGATGGCAATCCCATTTGAATGGGAGAGTACCCGAATCGTGGGAGAGGGGGGGGGGGTTCAACCGATCGAGGTCGAGATCAACCCCACAAGCCCCCCACGATCTGTATCGATCGGTCATCAATTAGTACTTCCTATTTCCCCCTCTCCAAGAAGCATAGTAGAATAGCCGCAGGATTCTCCTACCTCATAGAAAGAAGTAATATCTTTGAGAAATAGAAGTAGCAAAAATAAGAAAGATAGAGATGGGGAAGATGAACAATAGTCGGGAGAAATGAACACGAATTGGAGCTTCGCGAAACGAAAGTAGCAGCTTACGGCAAGGGCGGAATTGGAAAATCAACAACTAGCTGCAACACATCGATAGCTTTAGCTAGACGGGGGAAACGGATATTGCAAATTGGGTGCGATCCCAAACATGATAGTACCTTCACCCTTACGGGATTCTTAATACCTACAATTATAGATACTTCACAATCGAAAGATTATCATTATGAAGACGTATGGCCCGAAGATGTAATTTATAAAGGTTACGGCGGAGTAGACCGCGTAGAGGCTGGCGGACCCCCCGCGGGGGCGGGCTGTGGAGGATATGTCGTGGGAGAAACGGTGAAGCCATTGAAAGAATCAAATGCTTTTTATGAATATGACATTATCTTATTCGACGTTTTGGGAGATGTAGTTTGCGGGGGTTTTGCTGCTCCACTGAATTACGCGGATTACTGTATTATTATAACTGATAATGGATTCGATGCCCTTTTTGCAGCAAATTGTATTGCCGCGTCGGTCAGGGAAAAGGCACACACCCACCCCTTGCGGCTAGCCGGTTTAGTAGGAAACCGAACATCTGAAAGAGACTTAATTGACAAATATGTAGAAGCCTGCCCCATGCCCGTACTAGAGGTGCTACCTCTAGTGGAAGATATTCGTATTTCGAGGGTAAAAGGAAAGACGTTATTTGAAATGGCTGAATGCCAACCAAATCTGAATTTTGTTTGTGATTTCTACTTAAATATAGCGGATCAGACTTTATCTAAGCCAGAGGGAATCGTACCACGAGAAATTCCAGATAGAGAATTGTTTAGCTTACTTTCCGATTTCTATTTAAATCCCAATTCGGGAAGGAGAGAAGAAACTCGAAATGGTCAGCAAGATACTCCGCTTGACTTTACAATTATTTAATACTAAAGAGGCTGCTTCTTTGCGTATAAATATATACAACTAAATACTCCTCCGAGGAAACACTTTCATGAAGACTCTCGAAATTCCTACTTTTGAGTGCGAAACTGGTAATTATCACACTTTCTGTCCCATTAGTTGCGTAGCTTGGCTATACCAAAAGATTGAAGATAGTTCTTTTCTAGTAGTAGGTACGAAAACTCGCGGTTACTTCCTGCAGAATGCCCCTGGAGTCACGATTTTCGCGGAACCTCGTTACGCAATGGCGGAACTAGAAGAGGGAGACATCTCAGCTCAATTGAATGATCAAAAGGAATTAGAAAGAATTCGCTTACAAATAAAAGGTGATAGAAACCCCAGTGTTATTATTTGGATCGGCACCTGCACTACAGAGATAATAAAAATGGACTTGGAGGGCATAGCGCCCAAATTGGAGAAGCAAATTGGAATACCAATTGTGGTTGCACGGGCAAACGGGTTGGACCATGCCTTCACCCAGGGAGAAGATACTGTATTAGCTGCCATGACGCATCGATGTCCAGAATGTAATCCCCGTGTTACGCACCAACAGGAAGAAAACGTGGCCGAAGATGTTATGGTTGACGTCGATCGAAACAACAAATTTTCTGGAGGAAGGGGTAAATTAAATAGATGTAGTTCAGTACTTTTTGGATCTCTACCTTCAAGTGTAGCTTCTCAACTGAATTTGGAATCGAAGCGTCAGTCTGTTCCTGTATCGGGTTGGCTACCCTCGCAAAGGTACAACGAACTACCTGCTTTAGGCGAAAGCGTCTACGTCTGTGGAGTAAACCCTTTCTTGAGCCGGACGGCGACAACATCGATGCGTCGGAGGAAATGCCAGCTGGTCGGGGCGCCTCTTCCCATCGGTCCCGATGGAACACGCGCTTGGATAGAGAAAATTTGTTCAGTATTTGATGTAAAGCCTGATGGCCTTGAAGAAAGGGAGAATCAAATCTGGGAAATTCTTAGTGATTATCTTGAAGTGATAACCGGTAAATCCGTTTTTTTCATGGGAGATAATCTATTGGAAATTTCTATTGCAAGATTTTTAATTCGATGCGGAATGGTTGTTTACGAAGTAGGTATTCCCTATATGGATAGGCGTTATCAAGCTGCTGAGCTGTTGCTTTTGCGACATACCTGCAAGAAAATGAAGAAGCCCATGCCTCGGATTGTTGAAAAACCCGACAACTACAGTCAGGTGCAACGTATGCATGAGCTACAGCCAGACTTGGCAATTACTGGAATGGCTCACGCCAATCCTTTAGAGGCTAGAGATATAGATACTAAATGGTCGGTCGAATTTACATTTGCGCAAATCCACGGATTTGCCAATGCGAGGGACGCTCTCGAACTCGTCACTCGTCCACTGCGACGTAGAAGTGATTCTAGCTTAGGTTGCCGCAGCTTATCGAAACAGACAGTAGATATTTAATTAAACTGTTATCAGAGAAATAATTGTTAGAGATTGGCAATTAATCATTATGAAGAGATATAGATATGTACTCACTCACAAAAATTCTTAATCAAAAAACTTGTTTATCTCATTATTTTTATTTTTTTTTTACTTTTTTATCTTATGATTAAGAAATAATAAATTGAAATTCAACTTTATTTTTTTTTTTAATAAAATCTTTAGTTCTAAAATTGATTTTGAAAAATCATTTGTATTATTTCACATTCGTGTGTATAATATAGATGGTATTAACGTGGACGTCGAAAGGGTAGATATCGAGATGGGTAATCTCGAGCGACTGGGCGGTTTAGACGAAGAGGGAGAAACGCGAAGGGATAGAAACAAGTGGAATGTTAATTCCGTACATCAAAAAGACTACAACGAATATAAATATATTGGATATTTCGTCACTAACTGGGCTAAAATCGATGAGTCCCTATATACTTTTTGGCCTATACTACGGTTTCCTTGCGACACTACCTGTTGGACCTTCCCAAATTTTATGCATGAGGGCTTTTCTTTTGGGAGGAAATAAAAGCGGTCTCGTTTCTTTGAGTGGCTCAATGCTCGCGCAGCTAATAACTATTTCATCAATATATTTTTCACCAATCTATATATTGTTATCAAAGCCACATCTGCTAACCATCGCCGTAATACCTTACATGGTTGCATTTTGTCTAATAATGAATGACTTACCAAATTATCAGATTCTACGTCCCGTCACCTCGTTGCGCGACTCACGAGTAATTAGTTTATTTTTCAATAGTTTTTTGTTTCAAATTTTGAATCCCGTTTCATTACCAAATCCTGTGTTGGCAAGATTAACCCACCTCTTCTTCTTTCGTTACAGCAACAATTTAATCTTTGTAATAACTAGCTTTTCAGGTTGGTTAACTGGTCACATGGCATTCAGCTACTTGTCCAAACTCCTTTTGATTCGTGTGAAAAAAGATTCGCCGATAATATATCTATTGGTAAAACGTGCTATCTACACAACTTTTAGTATTGTTTTTGTAGCAAATGCGTTGATTTATCTAGGTAGAGCTCCGGTTTCTTTTTGGACCGTAAAATTCATGAATGAACCCCATGATAAAGAAATGTCTTTTTGGGAAATTGCTGAATATCCAGATTTCCTGTGGTGGTTCTTCAAGCCGTGGCCTACCTCTTTTTTCGACCCTTCAAGAGGTAATCGGGGTAATCGATTCATCAGAAATAGCCGATCCGATATCGGTAGTAGCTTTTACAAGGGGAAAGTATCTACGTATTTCTTTAAGAAGTGTTTAAGTGATGGAAAACAGAGGTTATGCATTGCGACGTTGCCCAGTTTGTCAATTTTTGAAAAATAATTGGAGAAATCTCTAACTATAATGAGGTCCCATAAATTTTGGAGAACCCATTTTTCATATCGAGGCTGGATTTTAAAAAAATTAGTAAGAAATAGAATCTTTCAAAGAGAATTACTAAATCGAGTCAAATTATTGGATACTGGGCTTTCCTTTTCGAAAGCGATGGAAAGAAAAATTCGATTGATAGATAGGGGTAAGAAGAGGGTACCCCATGTTTACGATCCTTTCGTGACTACTTTACGTGTGCGGATTCCAGTCCCACAAACATTTTTAACAGTAGATGAGTTAGATTTGACCATATGGAATTGGAATGAGTTAGAGACAAAGAAAAAAATTAGGAAGGGGAAGGGTGGCTCCATAACTAAAAAGAATTCTATCGAAGATTGGATTTCCACGAAGAATCGAAAATTGAAACGGGGAAGCAGGAATCCTATGCCGTGGGAAACTTTACCAGTGAGAGCTCGACGTATGTTCCAATTTATGTTCAAAAATCGAGTTTTGTATGATTATGACGTACAAAAAATCCTCAAGAAGATCAAATCTCCGTCCGGGCCCGTTGTCACTTGGGAAGAAATAATGAACTTGGATCCCGAAGATCGAGCACTATTCCTGACTTATGTAACACAAGAAGAAAATTGCTACAATTTTGATCAAATTTTTTTGTTGAAGATATTTTTGATAAGCGGTCAGAGACGCCCCTCAACTCCAAGGAAAGAGGTACGCACACTCCACAAAATTGACGATTTGGGTGCAAATCTGGCTCGCAGTAACGAACTATATTTCGATACTGAGTTTGATTTTCCGGGAGCAGACGGCGATATCCGTCACAGAAAATTACGGAATGTTGGCTTCACTTTTGCAAAGGGAAAACCCAGATCAACGAAATTAGTGAAACGATATGCAAGAATATCTGACTTCCGCCGGAAATTTTTGAAGGGATCCATGCGGTCCAGAAGACGGAAGACGTTGCTCCGGGAGACACTTCAGGAAAAAGTGCGTTCGGCTTTTTTCCTTAGATTAGTGGAAATACCAATTTTACTTCAACTACCCGTGGAGCAGTTAACGGGTTCGAAGACCGAGAAATTGCCTACCAGCTCGAAAAAGATTATGGATTACCAATTTGGGCAACAACTAACTTCCTTTCCATTGACGGGAAAAATTTTAAGCCAGTCGAAACTTGCTCGTTCAGCTGTGGCGGCTAGATCAGACATAGGTCCCATTCATAATGGAAGGGGTTACATGCTGGTTTTCCAGTCGAGGTTTCGCAAGTTTGTAAAGTTACCTGTACTTATAGTTTCCAAAACTATTGGCCGTATGTTGCTTCGGCAAAATTCCGAATGGAAAAAAGACTGGATAAAATGGAAAAAGGAAATTCATATCAACTGTACATTTGATGGTGAGGAATTTTCGCAGGATCAACTTCCCCCTCGCTGGTTGAGGGAAGGTATACAAATAAAGATTGCATATCCGTTTCGGCTGAAGCCCTGGCACTCGGCTGGGAAGAAAAAACGGCTGACTCCTCAGAAAAAATATATGGAAGCTGAATTAATTGAGGATCGAAAATTGAAAAATAAGCAGAAGTTGAAACAAAAGAGGCCCAGATTTACTTATTTAACTGCTTTAGGATATCAGACAGATATACCTTTTGGAAGTATCCAAAAAAAACCCTCATTCTGGAAGCCTGTAAGAAAGGAACTGATTCGAATTTGCAGGGAAAACTTTTCGTTGAGAACCAAGCAAGCCTATCGTTTCCTCGATTCCAAATTCAATTTGGGAAAATTGTTGAAACCAAGTTTAATCTTATTAAGGAAGTTCAATCTATTTTTTAAACCCGGAGGGGTCTCAGCTGACTTCGTCTCGATTTATAATACTCGGGTAAAGCCTGTACTTAGTGGCGACGCAAATAAAGTAGTAGAAGTAAATTCAAATTTTAATAAAATAAATGGAGGATCTGTTGATATTGTCGAGGAGGTACAACCAGTTAGTAATATTAATAAACAATTAGTTACTCAAAAACCAACTAGTGAAGAATTCGTCACGGATAATGACGTAGACGGATTATCAGATCCACTAGGCGAGGAGGTTAATGTAGATCAACCAGATACTGAAACAAGTCAAGTGGATAAATTAACTTTAGATTACAGATTGAAGGATACAGACCTCAGCAATTTCATAAAATTTGATGAGGAAGAATTAAAAGGTTTTAAAGAGATAACCTTGAAGTTACATGTAGTGATTGTAGAAGCAATTGAAAAATTTATTTCCGCGACATCAATTTCGTATCTAAAGATTAACAGAGATTTCTACTACTACTTTGGCGAACTTGTTTCGTTGCGCACGCAACTAGTAGAAGTAATTAATATAACTCTTCAAGAAACAGATGTAGTTTTTTTTAGACCGAGAGGTAGATTGTCACAATTTGGCAAAACTCAATTACTATCTCAAGCTTATCTCTATAATAGTATTTGGGATCTAAGTGTGGAGGAAAACTTAAACCTGAAATTATTGGCGACTGGTAGCGGGAGCAATCGTGAAGGAGAAACTGGAAGTATCGGAAACTGGAGTGATAGCCAGCCTGAGCAATCTTTGGTTTATTCGGAAAATTCCTCGGGGCTTTTCGTTGGGTACGACTCAACCATTTCAAGCCCAAGTGAAACGGGTAACTGCACAGATATCTCGTTTGGCAAGGCAACTAGCAAAATTGCAAAGAAATTTTACAATGGACACATTTTGAACTGCATAGAAGAATGGGGAATATTAAAGAAGTTACGTGATCTAGACGCAAGTAATTGGAATAAATGGTTAGATTGCTTCTCCAACTGTAACTTGCCACTGACACTGTGGCGCGATATAGCACCTCAAAGATGGAAAATTAGTTTTGATTGCTTGGACAAACTCAGCCACATTGAAGGAGAAATCGCAAGTGAACGAAAATGTCACGTCCTTCGAGATGAGTTACATAATTACTCTATATATGCCAGAAAACCCTTACTTAGGGATCGAATTATAAATCTCAGTAAGCTTCGCAAACGTAGATATCTATTACAAAGTTTCATCGATTTTGTACGAAATGGAGATGTACAAGAATTTTCCATACGACAAGATGCTACCGCACAAAGGTTTCATCGTAAAACTCGTATTTCGAAAATTAATAAAGTGAGGCGGAGGGGGATGAATAGATTATCTAATTTATGCACTTCTGATTCAGAGATTACACTCAACTCTAAATTTGATTTGATGCCGTGGCTAGTTACAGATTTTGGAAAAACAAAAAGTTCTTTCAGGAAGAAAACAAGAAGGTCCGGAGATCCTATTTTGAAGGATAATACTACATATGGCATAGTATCAGATATAACTCGTAGATTCCAAAAAGTATCCGATGAACTGTACGAAGTAATGCTAGATGAAAGAGAAGATATGGACTACCTATTTCGGTGGAAATGGAAATCTGAAACGAAACTGGAAAATTTGAGAAGTCTGACAGCTCTTGCAAGAATGTTAGGAGATGATCGCGACCTCGTCACACTTTGTGCGAATACCGATGTAGATTCCGAGCTATTAGACCTATATTTCAACGCAACAACGAAACTTGGTCTTTTCTATGACCTGTCTATCCCTTCAGCTCATCGTTTATCGATATTACTTGATGATCAAAATTTAGTATACAAAATAATTAATCCGTTGTTGAAATTCAAGTCTAGGCTGAAAAGTAGAGTCGGGAAACAACTCTACAGGAAAATCTATAGTGATATATATATCTCAAAATTGTCACTTATAGCCACGGAAGTCAACAAAAGGCGGTCTCATATTTATAACATTGAAGATCTCTTGCTTGCACGACGTCGACGTGAATTCCGATTCCTTCGATCTCTGCTAATTTCGAGGTCTCCAAAACTAGGGGCACACTACTTCGACTTGAAATTTGATTCTATCTCGAAAGTTGAACGGACCCGCAGTAGCGGAGAATATGAGCTTTCGGAGCTAAGGGAAGTTCAAAAAGTTAAACGATTCCTGTGGCCGAGCCACCGTCTAGAGGAATTAGCTTGCACCGGTAGATTCTGTTTCAACATCATTACTGGGAGCCGATTTGCAGTACTTAAAATTCAAATGTATCCTATTATTCGAAATTAGCAGGGGCAAGGGGGTATGAAGCGCAACACAAAGATTTGAACATGTGTGTAATTAATTGGAATTATCCAAACGAAGATAATTTCAATTAATTGCAAGATATATCTAACGGGAGTCGCGGCAAAAGCTGTAACTGTGCGTGAGACATAGATGCCCGCGCCTACTCCATGCGGCATTGCATCACACATGAAAAAATTGGACTTCATTTTCGTCCAAGGGGCCATCGCTGCAACTACTGACTAAACAGTTTATAATCGATTTGAGATAGAGCAAGCAATCGTAATTATTATCATTATTACTACGGATAAATATAAATATATTGACGTGCAGCTAGTCGGTGGGAACAAAGGTACTGGGTTCACCGCTTCCCAAATTTACTACCTGACTCACCAGATTTCGAAACTAACTTCCCACTTGGAATCACACTCCGAAGACTACTCCTCCCGAAGAGGTTTGATAAAATTACTCGGTAAACGCAAGCGTCTCTTAATTTATTTATCCGATGGGGATGTAGCTCTATACGCACAAATTATAAAAAATTTGGGTATTCGAGGTTTAAAAGGGCGTTAAAGAGTGAACAGAGGTTTGATATTTTGACATGTCGTAGTTAGCGCAACTTCTTCTGGCGAAGCTAGATCTCATGATATTTACTGAAAAGGAAATGATTTACGGGTATGCATCTTAAAGAACTAGATCCAGTTACAGTAAGCATGGGCCCTCATCACCCATCTATGCATGGTGTTCTTCGACTTGTTGTCGTCTTAGATGGTGAAAATGTTGTTGATTGCGAACCAATCTTAGGATATCTGCATCGGGGGATGGAGAAAATTGCTGAGAACCGGACAACTTTGCAATACCTTCCGTACGTAACAAGGTGGGATTATTTAGCTACCACGTTCACCGAAGCAGCAACGGTTAATGCACCGGAGAGGTTGGCAAATATTCAAATACCTGCCAGAGCTAGCTATATACGTGTAATCATGCTCGAATTAAGCCGAATAGCTTCGCATTTGTTATGGCTTGGGCCGTTCCTGGCAGATATTGGTGCGCAAACTCCGTTTTTCTATATATTTCGAGAAAGGGAAATGATTTATGACTTGTTTGAGGCTGCTACCGGCATGCGAATGATGCACAACTACTTCCGTATCGGGGGAGTTGCCGCGGATTTACCTTACGGATGGGTAGATAAATGTCTGGACTTCTGTCATTATTGTCTTCCAAAAATTCACGAATATGAACGATTAATTACAAGGAATCCTATTTTTTTAAAACGAGTAATGGGAATAGGTTTCATCAGCAGACGAGACGCTATCAGTTGGGGTTTATCTGGACCTGTGTTACGAGCCTCGGGAGTTCAATGGGATCTCCGTAAACTCGACCACTACGAATGTTACGACAACCTGGATTGGCAGATTAAGTGGCAAGAAGAGGGAGATTCCTTAGCTCGTTATTTGGTACGAATTGACGAAATGAAGGAATCAATAAATATTATTAAACAGGCGCTGAAACTTCTTCCGGGAGGTCCATATGAAAATTTGGAGGGTCGACGTCTCGTCCAACAAGAAGGAGAAATAGACTGGGGTGGCTTCAACTACCAATTCGTTGGGAAGAAGTCTTCTCCCACTTTTAAGTTGCCTAAACAGGAGCATTACGTAAGAGTGGAAGCCCCCAAGGGAGAATTGGGAATCTTTTTGGTTGGGGATGGCAGTGTCTTTCCTTGGAGATGGAGGATTCGTCCGCCTGGTTTCATAAATTTGCAAATCCTTACTCAACTGATAAAAGGAATGAAGCTCGCAGATATCACGACAATATCAGGTAGTATAGACATCATTATGGGAGAGGTTGATCGTTAAAATGGCAACTGATATCGAAATTTACGGGAAACAATTAGTTCAATTAGTTAATGAGTTAGAAGTAGTTAATGATTTAGAAGTTGCAACAAATTCTTTTGAATCGATTTGGATTCTAGTTTCTACCCTCACTTTAGTTACGGGAGTCACGGTGGGAGTATCGGTAATCGTGTGGCTCGAAAGAAAGGTGTCCGCGGGGGTACAGCAGCGTATCGGACCAGAATATGCAGGTCCACTGGGAATTACTCAATCTCTGGTAGATGGAATCAAACTTCTACTAAAGGAAGACGTCATTCCATCCAAAGGTGATGCCTGGTTATTTACCGTTGGACCAGCCGTTGCGGTCACACCAGTCCTAGTAAGTTACTTGGTAATACCCTTTGACCAAGCTATTATCTTATCCGATCTGGCTATAGGTGTTTTCTTCTGGATCGCCGTTTCAAGTGTCGTACCTTTGGGTCTCCTCATTGCAGGGTATGCCTCGAATAACAAATACTCCTTCTTAGGTGGTCTCAGGGCTGCCGCCCAATCTATCAGTTACGAAATACCCCTGGCCTTGTGTATATCATCTGCATCCCTACGTGTGATTCGCTAAACATAAGTAATAAGTAAGAACTTCTAGCTATTAGTAAATAGTATGGAGATATTGTTAAATAATAAACCAAATAGTTATTTGGGTGAGATCAAACGGCGTTTTCGCAGTTATGAGTTCAAATCCCATACCCCATGTACGGGCGTAGATGCATATCCGAGCGGTAGATGCCGTACCCCAGGTCTAGGAGCTATCCTGGCTTGACGCGGGAACAGATAGTCATTCTTTTGACTTCCTATAGGATAGGATAGGGGTGAGCGGTGAGAAACACCAATATGCGCAAGAGGTTTGTGAAGCAGAGGGAGTTTTGGTAATAATCTGGGGGCAACTTGAGCACCAAGATACCTAAAATAATTGAAAATTGGAAATTTTTATCTGCTTCTACCGGTATTTCCCCACATGAGGTAGACTCAGTCTCGGTAGGGACAGCTGAGTAGTGCATACAAAAAATTTCAGTCTCGAGTATAGTCCTGTTCACTGTGACGATAACTGCTTGGAACGAAGTAACCCCCACGATAGTTTCGGTGACCAAAAAGTCAATTATGAGCTTTTTTTTTTTTAGTTCTAGTTTGGAACTTGGTACAACAGGCACATCGCCAAACTAGTCCCTCCTATTTTCATTTTCAGATGGAGCTAAAAGTAATTTCGTCTCTTCTATTTAGAGATGACAAAGATATATACATCGATTCAATAAGTTTTGCAACAGGTCGCAATTTACAAAAAGGAAATAGATGAGGTTGAGATAGATTCGGAAGCAACTACTCTGTCGCGGCAAACGGAATCTCATTAATTTGAGTTGGCAATTTCTATTTCAGTGACAGATAACGACCATGCACCATGACTCCATCTCTATCAAATTGATGAGGAGCCGTATGAAACTCTAATTTCATGTACGGTTTTGGATTAGAGGCGGGGGGTGCCGTCGACTACCCTTATCTGGTAGCTTGAGTACAGTTGATATAGTGAAGACACAATCCAAATATGGTTTTATGGGGTGGAATCTGTGGCGTCAGCCCATAGGGTTCATAGCTTTTTTTATTTCGTCATTAGCAGAATGTGAAAGACTGCCATTTGATCTGCCAGAAGCGGAAGAAGAACTAGTCGCAGGTTATCAAACCGAATATTCAGGAATAAAATTTGGTCTATTTTATGTTGGTTCTCACTCAAATTTGTCGGCTTCCTCGCCATTTGTAACAATTTCATATTTGGGTGGATGGGATTCTTCAATTCCTTTCTTTGAAAATCTTGGACAAGATTCTTTATTTTCAGATTCTAGCGGTGAGTCATTTGATGTGTTGGGACCGGGGCTGGGTATCATCACTACATTACCGAAATCTTATTTATTTATATTTATCTCTATTTTAACAAGATGGACTTTGCCTAGGGTAAGAATAGATCAATTACTAGATCTTGGATGGAAATTTCTTTTGCCTATTGCTTCAGGAAATTTGTTGCTGACAGCCTCGTTTCAACTTTTGCTAATAAGCTAGTATTCTCTACTTCAGTTTCAGTTTAAGTCAAATCTTTTTAATTTATTAACAAGGGAGGGAGACAAATATGCTGTTTGTTTCCTTCCCTCGTACATATAAGATTATATGTACTTAAAAATAAGTAACAGGTTGGGTTCATTTATCTTATGTTTTCTACATTAATTGAATTTCGGAGTTATGGGCAACAAGCCGTAGAAGCTGCAAGATACATAGGTCAAGGCTTCGCGGTTACTTTAGATCACTCAAATCGTTCACCCATAACTGTCCAATATCCGTATGAGAAAATTTTATCATCCGAACGATTTCGTGGACGTATCCATTTCGAATTTGACAAATGTATTGCCCGCGAAGTATGTGTCCGAGTATGTCCGATCAATCTGCCGGTCGTAGATTGGATCTTGATGAGGGACATCAAGAAAAAACGATTGAAAAGCTACAGCATCGATTTCGGAGTTTGCATCTTTCGCGGAAACTGCGTCGAATACTGTCCAACAAATTGCCTGTCAATGACTGAAGAGTATGAACTTTCCAGTTATGATCGTCATGAACTAAACCAAGATCAAACGGCTTTGGGGCGTTTACCTCTTTCTACATCTCAAGACGTTTCAATTCAAGTGCTTTCGACTTCGTCAAATTTCTTATCCAGAAGCCAAAAGCTTTTGGGGTGAAAAACTTGATATCTAATTAGTCACCTGTAATTTAATTGGATAGTTTGAAAGGTGATTTTACTTATTTGGTTATTTGTAACTGAAAGAAAAAGAAGAAGAGGGAGCACGAAATATAGGTAGAAATCTCATGAAATATTTAAGTACTTGTGTCCAACGAATCTATCTAAATTAATTCATGAATTTATTTTGTCATTAATAGAATCGGGTATTCCACTGGGAAGTTTAGGCACAACATCATTTGCTAACGTGGTTCATTCTGCTTTCTCTTCGGGACTGGTTTTCACCCGTATATCTCTATCATACTTCGTATCGAATGCTGATTCCGTAGCTGCCGCACAACTGCTTGTCTATGTAGGAGCTATAAATGTATTAATTGTGTTTGCTGTAATGGTTACTGAGAAACCAATGCGATCCGGTTCTACTACTCGGGGCGTGGGGTACTTCACCGCTTCAGGAGCTTGCGGGGTGCTCTTTTTGGCGTTGGTTAATACAATTTATAATACGAGATGGTTTGATATCAGTTTTGTTAATCAATCGGAGACTCTTTCGGCAGGTAAACCCATGATTGATACCCACCAACTCGGGTATAAATTACTGAGTGAGTTTTTAGTTCCGTTTGAGCTTCTCTCAATACTTCTTTTAGTTGCTTTGGTGGGAGCAGTTAACCCAGCGCGTGACGAGGACACAATTACAACTGATAAGAAATCATCTTTTTAATCATCTCGCAATAATTCTTCATTTTTTTGATTAAACCTAATTTTCTCAAAAATAAAAAGATAAAAAATTTGCTAAAACCAAAATCTTTGGGGGGAACTTCAATAAATCATGTTTGAACACGGACTAATTTTAGCTGCCTATCTTTTGTGCGTCGGATTTATCGGCCTAGTTACGAGTAGAAATATGGTTAGGGCACTTATGAGTCTCGAGTCAATTTTTAATGCAGTTAATTCAAATTTTATTACATTTTCAAATTTATTGAAAGATAGGCAGGCGGGGGGGGAGCTATTTGCCATATTCGTGATAGCCGTTGCGGCTGCCGAGGCTGCCACCGGGTTAGCTACTGCTCTTTCTCTTCGGCGAAATAGAAGATCTACTCGTATCGATCAATTTAATTTGTTAAAATGGTGATTGATAAATAGATGAAGTGATTTTATCAATCTAATCAATTTTTTGTTCAAATATATTATCTCTATCTATTAAATTGTTTGGATACCTCCCCCCATATTATGTGTCACAAGTAGCTGACTTATTCTTCAAAAAAAAGGGGGGGGGCGGGTTTTCAAAAAACAAATGGGATTCGATCAGATAAATTTAAAAAGAAAGAGAAATGTTTTACTCGATGAGAAGAAGTAGGTATCTGCGTAAGAGACGAAGAGAAGAGAGTATCATTTCAACTTTTTTACTAAAAAATTGGTATACGAATTTGATAGGAGTAAGCAAACTCGATGGCACATTCAGTGAAAATCTATGACACATGTATCGGTTGTACCCAGTGTGTGAGGGCGTGTCCCACGGATGTGTTAGAGACGATACCCTGGGATGGGTGCAAGGCGAATCAGATAGCCTCTGCTCCTAGAACAGAAGATTGTGTAGGTTGCAAAAGATGTGAATCTGCTTGTCCAACAGATTTTCTAAGTGTACGCGTCTATCTAGGGGCTGAAACCACCCGCAGTATGGGTTTAGCCTACTAGCAACAGAACAAAAAAATTTAATTACTAAATTATTTTGACTTGTACTCGAAACTTCAGGATTATGAAGTCCGAGTACGAGTCGTTGCAATTGGCCCACACAGTTCCCCTCGTATCAAAAATTATTTCTTATTCATGATGAGTAATGTACCTCGGCTAACAATGATCGTTCTTTTTCCAATTTCTGCTAGTTTCTTGCTTCCAATTCTGCCTCGTGATGGAAACAGAATTATTCGATGGTATACCCCGGGAATCTGCATATTAGAATTCCTGCTGATTACTTATATTTTTCATTGCCACTTCCAATTTGATTTCCAATCCATCCAGTTAGTAGAGACGTTTAACTGGATAAACTCCATAAATTTCCATTGGATATTAGGTATCGACGGACTTTCCATGAGTCTTATTTCACTTACGGGTTTTGTAACCACTTTGGCAACCTTAGCGGCTTGGCCGATCACTCGTAATACACGGCTATTTTATTTTTTGATGTTAGTTATGTATAGCGGTCAAATTGGATTGTTTGCTTCCCGCGACATCTTACTTTTCTTTTTCATGTGGGAGCTGGAACTGATTCCAGTCTATTTACTTCTATGCTTATGGGGCGGGAAAAGGCGTCCATATTCGGCCACGAAATTTGTCTCATACACGGCTGGTGGCTCCATTTTCCTTTTGGTAGCAGCCTTAACCACGAGTTTTCATGGAAACGAAGTACCCTCTTTCGACATTCAAGCTTTAATGAGTAAGTCATACCCCATCTCGTTGGAAATTGCTCTTTATTTAGGTTTTTCAATTGCCTATGCGGTTAAATTGCCAATACTCCCTTTTCATACTTGGTTACCAGACACTCATGGAGAGGCACATTACAGCACATGCATGTTACTAGCTGGGATATTATCAAAAATGGGAGGATACGGACTGATTCGAATCAATTTGGAATTACTGATCCATGCGCATCTTTTCTTTCGATCATGGCTGATATTGCTCGGAGCAATTCAGATTGTATATGCTTCTCTAGCTTCTATGAGTCAGCGTAATCTCAAGAGAAGGATAGCCTACTCGTCAATTTCCCATATGGGTTTCGTAGCAATCGGAATTGGTTCCGTGACAGACGCGGGTATTAATGGAGCCATATTGCAACTGATTTCCCACGGCTTAATTGGTGCGGCGCTATTTTTCCTCGCGGGCACTTGCTACGATAGGACGCGTACCTCCTTTCTTGATGAGTTGGGGGGAATAGCAACCTCGATGCCTAAACTATTTGTCATATTTAGTGCATTCTCGTTGGCATCTCTTGCATTACCGGGAATGAGCGGTTTCGTATCGGAACTATTGGTATTTCTGGGAGTTATTACCAGCAAGCAATACTCCTTTTCATTTAAGGCAGGAATTACAGTGTTGGAGGCAACTGGTACAGTATTGGCTTCCATCTACTTGTTATCCATGTTACGCCGAATGTTTTATGGTTACAGGTTGTCCAATGAATCAAATCCTTATTTAATTGATTTTGGTCCAAGGGAGGTATTCACCTCGACTTGTCTCCTTCTACCAATACTAGGTATCGGTTCATATCCAAATTTAATTTTACCTTTACGGAATAGTGAAGTGCTCTCAATATTGTTTTCATATTCAGCTATGAGGTGAGGGTGTAGGAAAAAAATATGAAATAAGTTGATACAAAAAAATGATATTATTTTGATTCTTACTCAGTAGAACAGCTTGTCAATTCTAGCTGTAGCAATGATACTTAATTTATGTACACTCGTCATTTCCCAACTGCTTATGTTTGCAACCGCTAGCATAAGTTGAAGTAAACTGGGATGGAGAAACAAAAACAGACAAACAAGTAGAGGCAGTTCTGCTCATCTATTAACTGTTTGTTTTTGTTCCCCTCTCTTGTAATTATTTTTCTCCACTAATTTTTATCTCGTCTACTCAGTGAAATTGAAAACCTAATAAACCAAATTTTTTTTATATTAGCCATCCGTAGTTATGTAATCCGACTCCCAACAAGTTGACTCCCGAGAAGCGAATCCAAACTAAAAAGAAACCTGTGGATGCTGCCGCAGCTGGCCCCTCCCCCATCCACCTGTTAGTTATTTTAGTGTGAAGGTAAATAGCGTGTATCGGCCGAGTTACTAGCGCCCAGGTTTCTTTAGGGTCCCAGCTCCGATAAGATCCCCGAGCTTCATTAGCCCGCACCGCTCCAGAAAGTATACCAATGGTTAGTAGAGAGAATCCCAAACTTATGATTTGGTACGTCCATCTATCTAATCGATTAATTAATTGACATTTTTTTGAATTTAGGAGTGATGGATAAAGGAAACTCCGTACATCAGTTCCGCTGAGAGTGCTCAATTTCAATGAAGTGCTGCAGTAATTGTGTCTTGAGTCGAAGACGCGGTAATTTTTCGTTTCACTGCGAGAAATACTCGGTAGAGGTATTGCCGACAAAGATCCGCACAGCAGGGTTGCATAACTCGGTAGCGTCGTAGTTACATGCATCATCGACCGGTGAGACTGCGAGGCAGGTACTAATCGCGTGGATTGCTGCATCCCTTCGGGTAGACCTAAGGTAGCGGAGGCGTGAGTCGACATGGCACTCGGCGCTGTAATTGCACCCGACAACCCATTCTGATTCCTGACTTCTAACATTACGTATGATAAAGAAAAGCTCCATGAAAGAAACATCGACGACTCGTACAGATTGCTCAGTGGTAGGTGCTTAGTTTGTAACCATCGAATTACTGAAAACTCCGTCGTACAGAGGAAAGCAATTGCCATACTACTCTTGCTAAGTCTCCCTAGACTATCAAATTCATAAAATAAAGTGACCAAATTTATCGAAGTGGCAGAGGGAAGCATCAAAAACGAGATGTGGATAAAAGCGCGTTCCATATAGGTATACGTCGTAATGGAGGAAGACCAGTAAATCAATCCAACTTGATTTGATAATCTCTAAATCAATTGAAACCGAAGTAATATTTTTCTTTTTTTCTTTAACGTGAAGAGGGATGAGATTACCGCTTCCACAACTTAAATAGAAATTATTACCTAATTTTCATTGATTTGAAAAGTCTCAGATATAATATATATATATATATATTACGAAAATATATATATATCTGCATATTGCTAGGTAGTTTCTATTTACCAATTTGAGATGTAGAAGTAAAAATTGGAAAGTTTTAAAATGCCGCTACTCGGATTCGAACCGAGATGCTCTGGCACTGCTTCCTAAGAGCAGCGTGTCTACCTGTTTCACCATAGCGGCTTCTCCTTTTCAATATATATATATATATATATGCAAAATTATTTTATACCAGTTTGGAATCGTACGTCAACGTTTACTCGCGCAAGATGTAGAAAATTTGGGGGTATACTAGCGAAACATGTTGGAGATGGCAAGATAGGGGGGGAGCTCCCTTGAAAGGGGTCACTGCAACAGCTAAGGAATTTAGCAGATGATTCGCGAGGCAAGGTGGTATTAGCACTAGTATATGACGCCATAAAGATAGAAATCGATATATATTTGTATATATCTATACACATACAACGGAATATGGCGCAGTTTGGTAGCGCGCCATCTTGGGGTGATGGAGGTCACAGGTTCGAATCCTGCTATTCCGAATGAACGTGGAGTAACCGGGTCTATGAAGAGTTACTAGGTTTAGTGCTTTTACAGACATAGATATAGGCAAGCAATTGACGAACTAAAATCATTTGGAAGCGTTTCGTCATCTCAAGCCCCGTGGGAGAAACTCCGAAAGAAAAGAAGCAAAAGATGAATATTTTTAACTACTTATTTTCTTTCGGAGTCGTTTGTCTCGTTCCTGTCGACACCTCGAGAAGATATAGTCCCCTATCTTCTTCTGTTACCTCGATTTCTACCTGTCCCCATTTATCGACATTAAATAACAGCTATCCATTATTTAATCATTAACTCCTGCAGCGGCAAACCCGTTTTACGTCTCAACCTGTTTGGGCTCAACATTCGTTAGTCAAGTTTACTTACGTTACAATTTGGGTAAATACTTATCGACGAGTATCGAAACAGTTAGACAAAATACTTCGAATTCTTGGTGAAGTATTCCATACTACGAAATTGGATTTTCCGTCAACCTCAGTTGTACCAGTACTGGCTGGTGCCACATCACCTCTTCCCGTTTCGAAGTTCCTCATCCAGTCATTTAATTTATATCTAAATACGTATTATATATACGTATTTTTTCGGTGGAAGAAAAAAGATACTCCTAATTTTTTTGCGAATTTCTTTTTTCCGTCATATAGTAAAAACTTTTCGAACGACCAGTTAAGACAGATTGGGCCAAAGAAAAAGCCTTTGACGCCACCTTTGTAGGTGCAGTTTCCCATGCGCGATTACGGATTTTTTTCCTCGATCTGGAGGTTCTTTTCTTAGGGACTGCCATATATCTATCACTTTTTTGCAAGTAACTTAAAATTATGTTGATACGTATCGATAGAATAGATATAATAAGAGAAAGACTAAATAGAAATGAGCGCGAACGGGGAGAAATAAGAAAACCATGAAGTTTTATGTCATTACGTCGATTTTATAAGTATCTACTTATTGATTCAATATAAAAGGCTAGCTAAGATTTGTTTAGGTCTTTGCCACCGAAATTAATGGAATCAACCGCGAATCGAGTCGCATTTTCTCTATATCCGAAAGTTCGTCATTTTTTCTTCTTAGAGTGAATCTGTTGTATCACTAGTTTTTTCTTGAAACAACCATGTAAGATTCTGCCTCTGACAGCTGCATCATCCAACCACGGATAGCCAAAATTGATGCCAGATCCATGACGAATAAGTAAAACCCGATTTATCGATATTTTCATATTGGATGTCAACGAGTGTCGAACCGGAGCGAAGTGCTGAGCATCGTGAAATCTTCCCTGTTCTACTCGGAGTTGCTTACCGCCGATGTCAATTATTGCATATTTATTCATCCTAATTTTCTCTTTCTATATCTCCATTTTTTTTTTAATACTAAAGAAGAAACAACGAGGGTGTGATTTGCAAACCTATTCAAAATTGAATCATCTGAAATAAGTATCTCGGGCATCTTTAAATATTGTCAAGTTTTATATATATATATTTTTAAACGTAAAACTGAAAAAATCGTACAAATGAAATTTCTCGTTTAATTAAAAGTTAATTAAAAGTTAATTAAATAATTAGCATATATTCTATTTTATATTGTTCCCAGATTTTTATTTTTGACTCCTAATCAGAAGAAGTTGAAAACGATAACAAATTCAATTTGGATTTAATACGCCCGTGGAACTCTCAAATAAATATGCTTGTCTCATCCCCCTGTGTCCGTTGGTAGCTTCTCGTTTGACCGGATTCGTTTCGTTTTTTTTCCCGAAAGCAACAAGAAGCTTACGGCGCCCGTGCGCTGCAATCAACATCTTCTCGTTAGCCATCGCTATGTTTGTTTCCTTCTCATTATTTTGGAAACAGGCTGCGACTCACTCCATCCAGCAGTATCTGTGGTCCCGGATTCCAGAAAATGATTTCCATTTGAAGATAGGTCTTCTGATTGATCCTCTTACTCTTGTTATGGCAATATCAGTTACTACCGTGGGTATTTCAGTGATGGTTCACAGCGATAGTTACATGTGTCACGACTAGGGATACGCACGTTTTTACGCTTATCTTAGTTTGTCTACCGCATCAATGTTGGGGTTAGTTTTTAGTCCCAACCTGATACAGATTTACGTATTTTGGGAATTAGTTGGGATGCGTTCTTACTTGTTAATAGGTTTTTGGTTTGCGAGATCGAGTGCCGCAAATGCTTGTCAAAAAGCTTTTGTGACCAATCGCATAGGAGATTTCGGGTTGCTGCTGGGTATATCAGGCATCTATCGGATAACTGGTAGCTTCGAGATTTCCGAATTGTGTGACTGATTTCTCGAATTAAATAACGACGGCATCATCAATCCGATCTTTGCTAATACGATTGCCCTTTTATTTTTTCTAGGTCCGGTTGCCAAGTCTGCCCAATTTCCACTTCACGTATGGCTACCAGATGCCATGGAAGGACCTACGCCCATATCGGCTCTCATTCACGCAGCTACTATGGTGGCCGCCGGAATTTTCTTAATAGTTCGAATTTTCAACTTTATTTCGATATTACCTGCAACCATGTATGCTATTTCCTGGGTAGGTGGAGTAACAACCTTGTCAGGTGCCACATTGGCTCTTGCTCAGAGAGACCTAAAAAGGTGTTTGGCCTATTCTACCATGTCTCAGTTAGGATATATGGTACCAGCTTCGGGTATCGGCGCTTCTCGATCCGCCTTGTTTCACCTCATTACACATGCTTATTCGAAAGCTTCGTCATTTTTGAGCTCCGGTTCAGTTATTCATTCCATGGAAAAAGTGGTCGGATACTCTCCTACTAGAAGTCAAAACATGTTTCTAATGGGTGGATTACGAAAACACATGCCAATTACTGGAATTACCTTCCTTCTGGGCACCCTTTCCTTATGTGGCATACCCCCGCTATCCTGCTTCTGGTCTAAGGATCAAATTATTACCGAAAGTTGGCTGTGCTCCCCTTATCTTGGGTTGACAGCTTCTACTACAGCAGGACTTACCGCGTTTTATACGTCTCGTATTTACCTTCTCACTTTTGAAGGAAATTTTCGTGCTAATCAGATAAATTACATCGGTTTCGATACTTTCTTCCCATCTGAAATTACTACCACTTCGTGGGGTGGGGCTCAATCGGAATCATTTACCAAACAAACCCATAATAATTTCATATCTGTAACAGATATGGGACGAAACAAAGTTACAGAAACGATAAATTCTTCGATCGCCCATCCCCCCGAGGACGAGGAGGACCCCATTTGCGAAGAAGCAATTCAAACTTTTTCTGGGCAAAATTTGCTACATCCCCAAGAATCAAATTTTTGCATGGTATTGCCTCTGATTATTTTGGCGATACCCACTGTATTCGCTGGATTGGTAGGAGTTTATCCAACTCAAAAAGGAGCTGGTATGGACCTCCCGTTTGACTGGCTAACTTCTCTTCCGTCTCTCTTTGAAATTAATAAACATTTTGAAAATTTGACGGAAATATTAATAAGCTCAACCCCTTCGCTGATTTTATCTCTTATTGGGTTCTTAATTTCCCGCAAAGCTTATGGACAAGTTGATAAAATTGTTGATACAAAAATTTATGATAAACTCAAAAATAGAAATTTATTAAATACTTTTTTATTTTCTACCAGAAGTTGGTCCACAAGTCGGGGTTATATTGATTATTACTACAACATCTACTTCACGCGGGGTATAATCCTAATTAGTAAGCTTGTTTTGCATTTCGATCAATGGGTAATCGATGGATTTATTAACGGAACTGGCACATCAAATCTTTTCAGTGGAGAGGGTATACGACGCGGAAAAAATGGTAGAATATCTCAATATCTATTTGGATTAATTATTGGAACTATTTTCCCGATGCAGCTAGTTGTTGATTTTCCAATTCCGCCCTTGCCGTAAGCTGCTACTTTCGTTTCGCGAAGCTCCAATTCGTGTTCATTTCTCCCGACTATTGTTCATCTTCCCCATCTCTATCTTTCTTATTTTTGCTACTTCTATTTCTCAAAGATATTACTTCTTTCTATGAGGTAGGAGAATCCTGCGGCTATTCTACTATGCTTCTTGGAGAGGGGGAAATAGGAAGTACTAATTGATGACCGATCGATACAGATCGTGGGGGGCTTGTGGGGTTGATCTCGACCTCGATCGGTTGAACCCCCCCCCCCTCTCCCACGATTCGGGTACTCTCCCATTCAAATGGGATTGCCATCGCCGCCGCCTACTCCTATAATGAATGGGAGTTAGGGTGTACGCGAAGTCTACTTCACAAAATGTCGGGGAAAGCTTAACGTCTTACAGATTTAGAAGCGATTCGAAGAACAAAGGAACAGAGGTCTTTGAGTGCGTATGAGACTGAATCCCCTACCACTTTCCTCGGTAGCTCAGCGGTAGAGCGGTCGGCTGTTAACCGATTGGTCGTAGGTTCGAATCCTACCCGGGGAGATTCGTTCGAATCTGCGTCAATAATTCCTAGTAATTGGGTGGTTGTGTTTCCCACATATGCCAAATCAAATTGTGTTGGACCATGATCCACCAACCAGTGAATGATTCACTATCGTGCTTATTTCCAGCTTTAACAATTGAGGAAGAAAAAGATTTGTACGTTCTCACCCCTCGAATACCCCCGAGACGAGGACCCTGCCTATTATTAAGAACTATTAAGAACTATTAAGAACTATTAAGAACTATTAAGAACTATTAAGAACTATTAAGAACTATTAAGAACTATTAAGAGGTCACCTTTCTTTTGGGGGTCCCCTCTTCAATTCCGGTGTATTGAATGATTGAAATGGGCGAATCAGTAAGTCATCTGGGGAGGGGACTAAATCCACAATTTTAGAAAGGATCTATTCCAAGCGTGATGTTAAGAAGCTGTTTTGCAAAATCCCTATGGAATAAGCTATTGTCCTTTCTCAATCTTCTTTCTAAGCAGAAAGACTCATATAGAAAATGGCCTTCAGTTCCTTAACTATTTGATATGCTACGGGAAAATTATTTATATCAGTAAAAGGAAAATATAGATCTTCCTTTTACTGAATTTGGCTTATAATGACATCGCTAAAGATCTAGACAGAATGAAGGGTATCTAAGATTTGTTCTATGAACTTTCATGAACAAAATTGTTTCGTCGTTTGATCCAGTGACGCCCCACCAAACCAGAACGGATGGGATAGATATTAATAAATTTCAAGCAACATATTATAGATAAGAAAATCCTGAAATGGGCAACGGTTTCGCCTCATCCATTTGTTTCTATGAACCAGAAGCCTAAACCGAATAAATCGCTCCGGAAAATCTTCTGCTACCACGTAGGAATCAAATCGAGCGGGACTAAATGTCTGCGGATATTGCAGATGTATATCCATAGAGGAAATTTCTTTGACGTATTCGGAATCTCGCTCCTCTTCATCCAAAGGTAGATTATTCCACCGCTTAATAGATGAGTTAGGTTTCAATTTTGGATTATCTTCACTATTATCTCCACTATTATCTTCACTATTATCTTCACTATAGAGAAAGAAATTTTTAATTTTTTTATTTGACATTTTATTAAGGTGCTGCCTTCTCATACCGTAAATGGTGTAAAGCCTCCGCGCCAGTTTTTTCGTCGGCAACAAGCTGCGACGCGAGGAAGGAATGTTAGGATCTGGCTGGAACAGAAGCATGGGGTCCCAGATGAAGCGCCCCCCGAAGAGTCGAGTCGTTTCATCTAATCGATTACAGTGTGTTTCATATTCATTAGATGAGTCGCCGGATATTCCCAATTCGAGAAATTGCTCGCGTAACAACATATTATCCAACCGGTTTTCCAATCTTTTAACAAATTTATCTGTCACATTAGTCGCAGATTTTTCAAAACTAAATAGATATCCGCTTTTCTCACACCATTTACTTCTGTCACCCTTAATCTTATTGAATTCGAAATCTTGTTGGGGTATATAATTCCGATTTTGGTAAAGGAGAATTAAATTATACAAATGATTGGGTTCAGATGATACCCTCATCAATTCATAAGCCCCGCTTCGCAGGAAACGGAGACGCCAAGCCTTATGGGACCAAGTGATCTCGCGCGACACTTCCGTCGGACTTGAGTTTATTAGTTCGGGTGACTGTTGCAGTTCGAAGTCGGTTAGACTGCTAAATCCCCCCTTTCTCATAAATTTAGAAGAACGACTTGGAGAGGTTACACCTGAACAATACTTGGGTTTACCGATAGGAACAGAAAAGGAAAGACTACTACCGCGTCGACTTCCGTCTCTACAAATTTCTGAACGTGAGAAATTAGTCGAGAGGTTTTCTAGTACACCACAAGCTAGGTTCAAGTCATTCTCTACGAGTTTGTCAATAACAATGAAATTTTCTTTCTTTCTCATATCCATTTGGAGCGAATCGCGAGCTACTAATCCAGCTAGTATCCCTAGGATATGCGAAAATAGAGTGAATTCATTAAATGTTGACTCGGTTATTGAAGGTTCCACATACCAGTTAGACAAATAGTAAAATCGCATTTTCAACGCGTTACGACCAATATATGTATTCGTGAGATAGGTATCTATCAAACTATTCTTTGAGGTAGCTTCCGATATCTCGTGAGAAAAGATGTCCCATTCAGAACCGGATTCTATCCCATTGCCCGTATCACTAGCAGTCGAATGTTGTCTATGCAAAGCTAATTCAATTGCGTCGCTACATATAATCTTACTTCTTCTGGAAGTACCTATTAATAACGCCTCATTAGCAAGAAGGAATAAATCTCGTCTACTATAACCCGTAGTTCCAGACCCAGTACCTTCAATAAGAGGAAGGGGCGGATTAGCCCCCATTTCGCAACCTTTGATACGTAATAGAATTGGTAAATCTTTTTGACGTTGATACCCGTTGGATTTTCGAAAGTTTATCAATTAGTTTAACCGGTTCGGAGCTATTGGAGCTGGATCTATCCTCGCAGGTACGTGAGTCGTAGCGATAACAACATTCTTGCGCATGTTAGAATTGCCGCGCCTGTCACCAATACTTTTCAATATTTGGCAAAGTAAGAATTTGGGATCAGCTTCTAGCTTATGATACGAACGATGAATATTCAATTCATGAATATCTTGAATCCATAGTGTACAGGGAGACATCTCTTTCGCCATTTCAAAAACGAAATTTAATCGGTGTACGCTTTCTTTCGAAATGAAATTTCCACGTACATTATTGAAAAAGGATCGGTTGTATATCAGCTTTTTCATTGGTAGTTTCACCACTGGAAAGTAGGAATCGAATGCTACATCTCTAATAATGGAAGATCGGCCAGTTTCTATGGGTCCTACTAGCAAAATTCCCTTAGATGGTAATAATCCCGATTGGAGTGAGATAGGTATGTCATGACATGGCATATTTAGTAGACTGCCTCTTCGTCTCGTTGTTACTGAAAATAGAATATTTCTCTCGAGGGCGGAAAAAGACCACTTCTCCGCAGGATCCAACTTACGGATCTTGTGACTCAATAGATCATTTTGCCAGAATTGACGTAAGTATGCCAAAACATTAGATCTTTCTTGTGGATAAGGTTCATGAGAAATCTCGTTGCTCAATAAATCATAATTAGAGTTCAATTTCGACACATACCTATAAAGAATTTTATTCGTCACTAAATGTTGAGTCAGTAGTTCTTTCTTACTATCTAGGATATCGGGGCTTTCTTTATGAAATATCCATGAATCGATTTCATCTTTCACAAAGAAGAAAAAGATTATATTATTTATATAATTCAAGAATCTATTCAAAGAATAGATTAGTAGATCTCTCGTTGACATTTAGCTTGTCGAAGGGGAATGCATTACCTCTTTCAAATAGGATCCACGCGTTGGGTCTGTCAAATATTCAATAGTATTGAAACGTTTCCATAAATGAAAGGAATTGGAACCCGAAACGGCAGACAAAGGGTGTTTACATAATGCAAGAACAATTAATACTGAAAGGATGAAGTAGTAGGAGATAGACCTAGTGGAAAATTGAGATACTGACCATCCTCCCGAATGTAAAATCTCCGCTTCATCAGGAATTTCTTCGAAAATAAGAAGACCTATCTCGGATACTATAGTATTGATAGAATCGTTGTCGAATCTCAATCCTAGGCTTTGCAGTCTTTGGGATAAATAGGCTTTCGCGCCATCTATTACATCTTCAGCCACTCTTTTATAAATTCTAGGAAAATTATGATTTGAGTCATAACTTATTTTAAGTCCTATTTCTGGATATGTTTCTCTAATCAGGTCGTAAAAGTATTTCCACCAGGTGGGGGTAAAAAACCAAGGTATGTAATCTCTAAATAAGCTCCATTTTTCACCGATATTGTCTTTCCAAAAAATCCAAGAGATCTTATATCTGTTCAAATCTTTTAATAATTCATTGAAATTGATAAAGTTGGATGGACGAATAGCCTCCCTCCGTATAGATTGATCCGCAAAGTCCGTATCTTCGTACGCAACCTCCTTTCCAATCGATTCTGCTACAGATCTCGATGTTACATCGTTGCATAATGGGAGTCTTGGCGACCAATAAGATGTTTCCAATTCTTCTGGTTCCCCGAAATACTTAATAGACAAATTCTTCTGATAGACTCGATCCAATACCAGATTCTCGAGACGAGGTTGGGGTTGCCGATCCGACGACGATTCGGAGTTTATCGACGTTTTCTCCAAAGAAACTCCGTCGCTACTGCACGAATATAGAAATGACTCTATCGTTTCACGAGGAGATAAGTTCAAACTCGCCAGTAACCTCTTCAGATCCGAAATAGAATTGGAAAGTCCATCTGAATGAGTTACTAATGCTGTGGATTCATGCAGATTAGATAAAATAAATTGAATTGGTGTGAGTACGTGACCAGCAACCTCCCCCGCTGTTTGTTTTGATAAGTTGGATGACAACGAATCCGACAGTTGGGGATGAATAAATGAGATGGTATCAGATGAGATGGTTTCATCTTCGGAGCCCACATAGAAGTTTTCTAAGACGTTGAGATAACTACTGTTGCATCTCCCAATAAAAAAATTCCTTTTGATTCTCGGAATAAAGTTGCTTTCAGCACAGTTCCATATAGGTGAGTCGTCTAGAAAGTTTAGTTTATTAACCTGATCGGAGATGTATCTCGAAATATTCTCACCAATATCTCTAGTTGAACCTCCCCCACGGTTTAAATCATGCAGAAACAGATTCCAAAATTGCCTCCCCGTAATGGAAAAATCATCGCCTGAAAATCCTGCTCGGATAGATTCGATGCGGGGCAACCCAACAGAAGTAGGATTCGCTGCAGGTTCCAGCTCGGTCGAAGAGCCTACCGATTTCTTACTCATTAACAGTTTGGATTCAATGAATAAACTCTTTTTTCTCTCAAGAATTGTTTTGAGGAAAAGTATCTGTTCATCAATGTAACCATCGAATAAACTTGATAAAAGATCAAGCTTCGTGAGATCTATCTTGTTTAATTTCTCGAGATCTATATCGTTCAATTTTTCGATGCAATAATCAATGGTATATATCAAAACTTTCTGGCGAGTAACCTCAGCAACAATCATTTTATAAAGAAATAAAACATTGAGAAATCGATGAAAATATTTTTCGTTCTGTTGGTTGCTACCACCGAGACTGACACCAATATTACTGAGTAATTCGCTTCTTATTATTGATACACGGCAAATTGATTCCTCCAAGTCATACTTTAAGACTTCCCCGACGGGGAAAGAAGACGAATCCTCGGTCGTATCGAGCCATCTATGCACATTTGACTGAACATTTCTATACTCATCAATTTGAAAAGTAATATATTCGTTCAATAGGCGCCCTACGTTATCTTTCCATTTCGATACTATTTATTCAGTTGCAATTCTTGTTACACCGGTGTACCCCCCGATCCCCGTCCAGCCATCCAACCGATATTTTATTTGGAAGAAATATTCAGTAGATAATGCGCAGAAATAGTCATAGAAAAGAAATATGTATGTTGAGTAGAGAGGTATGATTCTATTTCGTCCATACAATCTAACTAAAAAATATATTGAATGTATGTTACTCTCTTCTTTCAATTAGTTTGAAAAAGTAGTATTTTCACTTCGATTACTTATTTCTCTAAGTATACCTAAAAAAGATATTTGAAAATAGTTTGGAAGAATCTCACTGAGGTGTCTGCTACTCGCTAGCCCAAGTTTTTTGCCAGATATTTGAGTAAGCGGCATGTCGCCCTTCATTTTCAATGGAAATCCTTTCCCAGATTTGACGCTATTACTGACGTCAGTAATTATTGCCCCATCAGAAATCAGATTCGATTTCTCGATTATCGAGAGAATTTTGGTGAGTTGATTTATTAATCCATCTCTCATTTGTGAATAAGTGTGTAGAATGGGAAATTCTTCCCCATTTTTGTCACAATCTAATCCGGATATACAGCCACGAAACGACGTCGTTTTCTTACAAGACGTAAATGAAGACAAGTTGGAAAAGGCTTCTCGCTCGAAATCAAATCCCGATCTATCTCCCTGGTGATCTGCTGAATCTCCGGATTCAAGTAACGCATCGTCATAGGAGTTTAATACTACGGGACTTAATGAGTCGTTTCTCAATTGTGTTGCTTGTAACCGACCCGGATCTCGCTTGTTACGATTTTCCCAAAAGAATAACGAATCAAAATCACTTTGGTTGTTTTTAGAAACTACCAGATAGTTGTAGAATTTGAAAAACCTACGTGAATTTTGTAAACACCTACCCCTACAAAATACTTGAATCCTTTCAGGATCATCCTTGGATATATCTCTGCCAAAGAGTGAACCCCTCACTACGCATGCCTTCCATCTACCGGAAACCAGAGGAATCATCGCATCATAGCGAACTTGCTTCTCTTCTTTCGTCGAACCTGCAGAAATATCTTCGTTCAAACCTAAGTAATGGGAAACAGATATTCTCCTCTTTCCACTCCTTCCAACAGATAAAGATCTTTCGAATCGGAGAAAGCAGTCGCAGGAAAAATCACCAAGGTTTTCCGCTTGTTTCTCTCTTACTCCGTCACCCCCATTAACGACTCCCGTTAGTACAAAACTTCCTTCGATCGACCTTTTGTCACTCAAGCAATGCATAGAAATTAGTATTGTTAGCAACATCAGCATCTCCAGGGTGATGCCACTATCTCTTTTTAGTGAATCACGCAGATTGCGTAGAAATAGTGAACTTAGAAATCACAAGTCAGATAATCTGATAAAAGGTTCATAATTGGAAGATGGACTAATTAAAAATTCTTTGAGATGTTGGTTTTTCAATGATTCGAAGAAGTGATCTAATAGACTGACTTCTACTAACTCCGAAATTTTAGATGAAAAATCTGGACTTCCTACGCTTTCTCTTGCCACCTTTTTTACCTTATCTTCTTTTTTCATATTAATTTTATGCGGTAGATACTATCTATTTCCCACATTTATTATACCAATAATATTGAAAATTTCAAGATAGGATGGAATACATATTTCAAACGAGTCTAGTGATTTCTGTGAATAGTCGTATCCAAAATTGGAATTAGATCGGGAATTCTAAATTGTTATTGTCGGGGAGACCCACACAAATCCCATCCACCTTAACAGTTCTTCCCTGTTCCAAGCAGAGCGATGGGATCGAGTTACCCAATTGGATGGGCGAACGACGGGGATTGAACCCGCGCGTGATGGATCCACAGTCCATTGCCTTGATCCACTTGGCTACGTCCGCCCCCTCTGTTGATTTAGTTGGCTCCCCACCGGACGTGAACAAGATCTATCCGTTAGGCAGTCTAGATAGGTCCTTCGGTTGATACACATATTAGCTGCATTTATATAGCAAGACAATAGAAAATATTTGAAATGAGGAATACACTCCTTCTTTTATCCAAAAGATTGGGGTGGGAGATTACAAGCATTCTGCAAATCGGAGTAGGAAACTTCGTAATCTATTAAATCGCAGAAGGATATTCCAAATAGTTTTCAGAATTTAAGGTTGGAAGCTGATAATCGTGAAATTGTGAGAAGCTACTACCATTCTTTTCATTCGTTCCACCGCACGAACTTTCATCTCATTGGACACCAAATCTCCCCTAAAGTTGAGAGATTTGGTATCCAGTTGTGCTGCATAACCAGACGGATGTTATCCGTTTATAGAAGGAGCTTCAGCAGAAGCCAAGTCTAGGGGGAAGTTATGAGCGTTACGTTCATGCATGACTTCCATACCTAGGTTAGCACGGTTTATGATATCAGCCCAGGTGTTTATGACACGACCTTGGCTGTCAACCACGGATTGGTTGAAGTTGAAACCATTCAAGTTGAATGCCATGGTGCTAATGCCTAAAGCGGTGAACCAAATACCTACTACGGGCCAAGCAGCTAAGAAGAAGTGCAGAGAACGAGAATTGTTGAAGCTAGCATATTGGAAGATCAAACGACCGAAATAGCCGTGAGCAGCTACGATGTTGTAGGTTTCTTCTTCTTGACCGAACTTGTAACCTGCATTAGCAGACTCATTCTCAGTTGTTTCTCTGATCAAACTAGAAGTTACCAAAGAACCATGCATAGCACTGAATAGAGAGCCGCCGAATACGCCAGCTACACCCAACATGTGGAAGGGATGCATAAGGATATTGTGCTCAGCCTGGAAGACGATCATGAAGTTGAAAGTACCAGAAATGCCTAGAGGCATACCGTCAGAGAAACTTCCTTGACCAATTGGGTAGATCAGGAAGACGGCGGCAGCAGCTGCGACAGGAGCCGAGTACGCAACAGCGATCCAAGGACGCATACCTAGACGGAAGCTTAGTTCCCATTCGCGACCCATGTAGCAAGCTACACCAAGTAGGAAGTGAAGAACGATAAGTTCATAAGGACCACCATTGTAAAGCCATTCATCGACGGAAGCTGCTTCCCAGATTGGGTAGAAATGTAACCCAATAGCTGCAGAAGTAGGGATGATAGCGCCAGAGATAATGTTGTTACCGTATAACAAAGAACCAGAAACGGGTTCGCGAATACCATCAATATCTACAGGAGGAGCTGCGACGAAAGCAATGATGAATACAGAGGTTGCGGTTAGCAAGGTGGGAATCATTAAGACACCGAACCATCCGATGTAAAGACGGTTTTCGGTGCTGGTAATCCAGTCGCAGAAGCGACCCCATAGGCTTGCGCTTTCGCGTCGTTCTAAAGTTGCGGTCATGGTAATTTTCGGTTTTCAAGAAATAATTAGTGATTCCCCAGGCTAGTAAGCTTGTTAATTTATAATATATCACAAAAACTAATCTGTGTCAACCAAAATTAATTGAGTCCCCAGAATTCCCGGATATGGGGGCTTCTTCCCAATATCTCAAACAATTTTTACTCCATGTGATGCGCGTCCCAATCAACTTCAGTCTCTGAAAAACTGGTCATGCGTCAAGCCTTTTTGCGAGGCACTCCGCAACTCTGCATTGGCCCCCCCTCCCCCCGCTACCCTATTAGGATTAGGAGGAGTCTAATAATTAACAACCTAAGAGAGAAGTAGTTGCCAATCCCCACTTGTGGCTTAGATTGGACACCCGTTATTCGTCGTTCACCCCTCACTCAACCACTTCTTCGTAGTGCTTCTTGATTCCCAGATAGTTTGTGCCCCGGTTCCAATCCACGACGAAAATATTGTGGATTGGAACGAATCCGAAACTAACGGAAATGGGCAAAGGCTTTGTTGGCTTCCGCAACTTTATGAGTCTCCTCTTTCCTCCGTATGGCACTACCGGAATTTCTGGCGGCATCCATTGATTCATCACTCGATCTTAAAGCCATACTTCGACCTGAGCGTTTTCGACACGCGATTAATGACCACCGGATAGCCGAAGCTTTTCCCTCTGCCGGTACTACTTCAACGGGAACTCGATAAGTTGATCCACCTACACGTTTGGTTTCTGTCACTACGTCGGGAGTTACCCCGCGCACCGCCTGTCGCAGAACAGACAGTGGGTTCCTATTTGTCTTTTACCTAATCCGCTTCATAGCCTGATAGAAAATCTGATAAGCCGGTGATTTCTTGCCATTTTTCAGGATACGATCAACTAGCATATTGACTAATCGATTACGATAAATTGGATCTGATTCGATAGTTTTCTTTCTGTTCACTACACTGCTCCGATGTAACACGAGTTTACAAATATAAATATGTCAGATTTCAATCAATTCTTTTATTTCAATGGTATCTTAGGCTACTATTTCGGCTTCTTCACTCCATATTGTAGGGTGGATCCACCAATTAGTCGAGGATCTCCCTCCAAACTGCACGTGCGACTTTCATCGAATACAGCTTTCCACATGATTGACTAGAAACTATTCAAATGATTTTGAACCATTTATTTTTTGAGATGCAAATCATATTTACTCATTGCATATTGGGTATCCGTTTTCCCTTATTCCACGGATAAAAAAATCGAAATTTAGATATAGAAGAAGAAAATCTTGCAATTCAGTTATCTTACTAGGAATGTCCGTAGGTTTATCAATCCAATCAGTAGATGTGCATAAAGCCTTCACTGAATCTACGTAGTCGTAATCTAAACCTGTTCCAAGAGGAAAAGACGTCCCAAGATTTTCCAGGTGGGAGTCCAGGTAAAACTCAACTTAGTGGAGTAGAACACCTTAGACACCAAGTTGTTTCACACAAATAGATAGATAATAATTAATCTCTATCAATCTCTGTAGTAGCAGGCTTCAGTCCCCTTGCAATACTGGGTCAGCTACACATTTAACATATCAGAACAACTGATACGGAATCGTCGCAATGATACAAGTTGTGACAATGTTCTGCAACGCACTAGAACGCCCTTTTTTACGATCCTTCACCCCTACAGCATCTAAGGTTCCCCTAACGATGTGATACCTAACACCGGGTAGGTCTTTGACCCTTCCGCCTCTCACGGGGACCACCGAATGTTCCTGCAAATTATGGCCAATACCTGGTATGTAAGCTGTTACCTCAAACTTGGAGGTTAATCGAACTCTCGCGACTTTACGTAGGGCAGAGTTGGGTTTTTTTGGTGTAGTCGTGGAATAGTCGACAGCTCCAATGTCACTATACGGAACCGTACGTGAGATTCCCACCTCATACGGCTCCTCGTCATTCAGTTACCCCTGAGATGAGAAAGGGAGTCCAAAATTCCTCCCAATTGTTTCCAACTACAAATTAAAAATAAAAGGAAAAAATTAAATTCTTTTCAATTTATTTTTAAGGCTTCGGCTTCGCGCCCCACTCATTTTCTGGATCCCGTTATTATTAATAAGCAACGCAGATAGAAAGATGAAAAATCTATCAAATCGATGGGTAGATTTGTTAATGAGTTCCCCGTTTTCGTGCAAGCAAGTAATATGATGCGGATTGAGTATGGAGGAGATTGACGAGTCGGTATCAGCTTATCCGCATCATTAATCATTTTTTGAATTAATCATTTTTTGATAAGGAATCCCTTTTGAAATGAAGACAGTTTCGATATCTCACTCTCGTTCTTTATTTCGTCTCGACGAGGCTATCTGAGGAGGATCCGGCAACCTAACGCCAACGAACTACCCTAACAAGTAGGTGAGCTAAAAAATGGAGTAGGTAGGATCCAATCACTACCTGAAGTTTGCCGGCGACGACGACGCTGAAGTAGCAATGAAGGAAACAAAATAAAAAATAAAAATAAGTTAAGGTTACTAGGTTATTTGCTTAGTTGATTGCGGCTTAGTCAGCCTGTTCCGTCGCGAGCCACTGGTCAAGCCTCCACTACCCCTCCCCTGCGAACCGAATCAGAAATCTAGGTTCCGCAGGGAAGAGATTGTACCACAAGAGCTCGGGGAGGTCAAGTCGTTTCTGTCACCAGTTGTTACTAGCAACCCCATATCTCAGAGATTATGACTGAGAAAGACCGAAAGCCTAGCGGAGGGGGAGTTAGCACCGGTTTAGGGGTAGGATGCCGGTATATTAAGTATAGTTATAAGGCTACAAGGGTGTTAAGTAGAGGTGGAGGCAGCCTCGACTCCCTCGCAACATTCTTCAGAAAATCTTTTAAATGAATTTGGGGACTTGCCAA